TTAACTCCGATAGTATCATAAATTGAGTCAATGCATAGGAAATGAATGCATTTCCATACTATTAAGTTTAATGAAATACATATGATATAATCTAGATTATATCATTTTACTTATTTTACTGGATATTACGGAGCCTGTTCATGCAGGACAGGACAGGATATGATCGAGTCTGATCATAGAAAAGATTATCTTCAAGCGAACCGGACTATCCTCTGTAGAGGACTGGCGCGGTGGTTAGAACAAAGACACATTCAATTGTGAATTCAAATGTGGCAGATAAGATTAACTCATATATCTGCATGGCCCAATCAATAGTTCAAGTCACACACTCCCATAATCCATTCTTTTTTCGGAGAGTTCCCTTCAACTATTCGTGTATGTCAAATAAAGAATCCAATTTATTTTGTTAAGTTGAAGGGAAATATCCAAATACATGTCTTATTAAAAATAATGCATATTTGTAGCAATGAAATACTATTACTCCTCCCCAAAATGATTGATTACAAATATCTATGATTCATATTCTCTATAAAGGACCTGAAATTCCTTGCTTACGTATCATTGGAAAGTGCATTAACATGAATACGGCAGTAAGTAGAGGTAATACAAAAGTATGTAAACTATAAAAACGAGTCAAGGTAGATTGTCCTACACTAGCGCTGCCGCGCAATAACTCTACCACCGAGGATCCTATTACAGGAATAGCGTCGGGTACACCTGTTACAATTTTGACTGCCCAATAACCGATTTGGTCCCAAGGTAAAGAATAACCAGTTACACCAAAGGATGCAGTCAATACACCCAAAACTACACCTGTAACCCAAGTCAATTCGCGAGGTTTTTTAAAACCACCAGTGAGATACACGCGAAATACGTGCAAGATCATCATTAAGACCATCATACTTGCTGACCATCGATGAACTGATCGGATTAACCAACCAAAGTTAGCCTCAGTCATTATATATTGAACAGAAGCAAAAGCCTCCGTAACGGTTGGACGATAATAAAAAGTCATAGCAAAACCCGTCGCTACTTGGACTAAAAAACAAGTAAGTGTAATTCCTCCTAAACAATAAAATATATTGACATGAGGAGGGACATATTTACTAGTTATATCATCGGCAATGGCCTGAATCTCAAGACGTTCTTCGAACCAATCATAGACTTTATTGAGATAGGTAAACCAAGGGACCCCCCTTAGAACCGTATATGAAAATTTCATCTCGTACGGCTCAAACAAACAAAAAGAAAGACTTAAATACTGGTTATTTGGAAAACGGATATGTGTAATAGAAAGTTTGAAACTTCTGAACTTAATCCTATGATTCCAGTCTTTTTTGAAGATAAAAAAAATAGAAATCCAAAAGATATTCTTAGTGTTTATAATGCCAAAATTTCAAGTCGGCTCACTCGTCTTTTCTCTTGATCCTTACCGGCCTCTTGAATATTCTATTATTTACTTCATTTTTTTTTTATTGTGTATGTAATAAGATTTTACTGCTGTTTTTTTTTTTTATTATTATTGATAAGAATTTGCTTGTTAAGACCCTATAGAATCAATTTAAAACCTGAGATTCATACCAGAACCACGATGATTTCCAAAAAAACCTTTAAACGAAGTCCAAGAATTCCCTGAGTAAGAACTGCTGGATCATCACTTATTCAATTTCAATAAATGGATATAATGAAAAAAAAAAATACAAAGAAATGGATAAGCGGTGGCAGTTTTAAAGAATAAAATTCCATTTATTTTTCTAAATGAATTCTTCTAACTCTTTCATTTTTTTTTCGTCCGGTTGCGAGGTCTAAATATAAATATTAAGTATGAATCATAGTTCTAACACTTTAGAATCTATTTATTTTCTATATTCCGTGCTCCAGATAATACTAGAATAAATATCTGACGGGGTAAAGCCATCTATCAAGATAAGATGACCTATCCATTTTCTGTTCTGTACTATCAATAGGATCCATTATAACAAGTCACACACTCATATTCCGGAAATACAGAAACAAAGAAGTTTCGCGGTCGAACTACCAAATCAAAATGGAATGGGCTAAAAATGAACGATCTAAATGCTAAACTTTACTTTTCTATTGAAAAGCTAGTTAGTTAGTTGGTTCTTGTGAATCTAATTCTCTAATTCATGGAAATTTGGTCCAGTAAAAGGGACGAATTATAAATCTCTAAAATAATAGAGAGAAATACCGCAAATAGGGCCATTGCAATCCCCATCAAAGGGGTAGTTCCCCACCCCGGAGCTACTTTACCATATTCTGAATTCAATGGTTTCAATAAATCTCCTACAACAGTTCGTCTTGGACCAGATCTAGAACTACCCTCAACGGTTTGTGTAGCCATAAATCCTATTTTTTTTTATTGAGATCTGTTGACTTTGTATACCATTCCGCTGTAGATAAAGGATCTTACACTATAGATCCATTGTAGTCTTGATATTATAGAATCATGGAAACAGCAACCCTAATTGCCATCTCTATA